TACATACTTACTCATCGCTCTATTCCTACTAATTTGACTTTATTCCTTCTTTTTTTCTTTCTAACTTTTTGCAATCTATGCAAAAAAGAAATCCGATAAAAGCGAACATTTTCAAACTAGAAACACAATAAACTCATATTCTTACGTTTTCACATCAAAGTTAAATATAGTACTCAGTTATTTTTTCTTTGAGCTAATGCCTATCGGTGTTCCAAAAGTACCTCTCCGAAGCCCTGGAGAGGAAAATGCATCTTGGGTTGACGTATAGTGCGACTTGTCAGATATATCGGGTCATATGGGATTTACCCGTTCTCTCCCCAATCGAGATATCCTCTGTTTCGCCCAATAAGGAGTCATTAAATCATAAAATATTTGGAGCGTGAAGTACAATTTGATCCATTTTGAGAGGATCCATATTACTATTCTCAATTACAATGATTTATGGTTGGCTTGGTTGAACTAAAAAAAAAAGAAAGTATTCAGGCTCTGTTTAGAAAAACCCAACTCAATTGGTAATATATCTATGATTACTAGTTCCATCCTAAATGACTCCTATGTGGAATATCTGTTAAACGGGTTGATTTAAAACTCTTAATCAAGACTTGGTAGAACGTATAAACTGAATTGAAAATATAAGCAGAAAGTCATAAAAAAAAAAAAAAAGAAAATGGTAATAACAGTATTTGTCCTATATGTGCAAATCCAAATCGGGTCAATCTTTACCCGGAGTAGAGCATAAACCTAAAAAGAGAAAAGAGACCCACTCAGGAACAAGAAAATATCATCGGGGTTGGTCGATGAAATAATACATCAATGAGAAGTTAATTCAATAAATTTAGTGACTTTTTCTTTATTAGAATTATAAGAAAAAGAAAGCAGTAAAACTCGTCTTTTTTTTTAGTAAAGAAGAAAATCTCTTTTTTTTAAGTAAGAAAAACCCTGTTATGGGAAAAGAGAGAGGTCTGGAATCCATACATTGATTTTTTTTGAGATTTTTTTGAACCGTATGCATCAAAAGGTGCGTGTACGGTTCCGAAAGAGTACAATTGTACCCTAATCAACCGACTTTATCGAGAAAGATTACTTTTTTTGGGCCAAGCAGTTGATAGCGAGATCTCAAATCAACTTATTGGTCTTATGATATATCTCAGTATTGAAGATGATAACAAGGATCTGTATTTGTTTATAAACTCTCCCGGCGGATGGGTAATACCTGGGGTAGCTATTTATGATACTATGCAATTTGTGCGACCAGATGTCCATACAATATGCATGGGATTAGCCGCGTCAATGGGATCTTTTATCCTGGTCGGGGGGGAAATTACCAAACGTCTAGCATTCCCTCACGCTTGGCGCCAATGATATTTTTTTTTAAGAGAGAAGGGAAGACTATGCCTTCGCCCTAGGAAATAGTAAGCAATAATAGCATGGCACTTTGCATTCGATATTAGAAATTTTTGAATTCTTTTGAAAAACATTAGATTATGTATCGAGAGAGTAGTATGAGACTAAAGGGCCTTCTCGATTTTCTAATTGGGAGTTCGGTTTAGCGTCACAAACCTTTTTTGTTCACACTAGAGGGCTCTTAACAATATTCATGTTATTAAAAGAATCCAAGGAGTGCGCAAAAAACAATATTTTTTCTTTGGTTGGAACAAAAAGAAACTTTGGGATTGCCGAATCATATCCAAAATAAATCACATTAAGTCACATTAAGATAATTAAGATAGAAGGCAACGGAGCCATCATAGTATTTTATACATATTCCGAAAGGAAGGGTGGCAATTTGATCATTTAATCACCTGGGTATGATATATTCTATCTTTCTCTTTCTTTTTTCAATAAAGAGGCCAAGTTAGGTCAATTTTATTTTAGTGTAGAGCCGTATGCATATGCAAGAAGGGTGCCTGTACGGTTGTTCAATTCGATCTTTTTCCTATTATTCTTTCTTTTTCTTTTCTATTCGCTTCATCATGTAAGATAGAGAAACTTTTTATTCTATTATTTTATTCTATTATCTATTACCAGGGTAATGATCCATCAACCTGCTAGTTCGTTTTATGAGGCACAAGCGGGAGAGTTTATCCTGGAAGCGGAAGAACTGTTGAAACTGCGCGAAACCATCACAAGGGTTTATGGACAAAGAACGGGCAAAGCCCTATGGGTTGTATCCGAAGACATAGAAAGAGATGTTTTTATGTCAGCAACAGAAGCACAAGCTTATGGAATTGTTGATCTTGTAGCGGTTGAATGAAAATAACATGTAACTCACGCAAATTCTCGATTGGAGATTTTTTAACTGCGTTTACTATTTATTAAATTACTATTTAGTTTAAATTACTATTTAGTTAATAGAAATAGACGTAATTCATAATCATCCGGTTAGGATCAATCTAAACCAGCCCATTATGTATCCAATTCAACATGCCAACTATTAAACAACTTATTAGAAATACAAGACAGCCAATCAGAAATGTCACGAAATCCCCCGCTCTTAGGGGATGTCCTCAACGACGAGGAACATGTACTCGGGTGTATGCGCGACTCGTTTCGATCATATAATGGCCTGGTCCAAAAGCAAGAAAAGAAGGTGCCAATATCAACGATGAGTACCGGTAAATAGGATAGAATCGAAGAGGGGCCTTTTTTTTTTCTTTATTCTCTTTGCTATTTATCTAAAACAAAGAAATAAAGAACCCCTCTCATATTCCTGCATTGTGTATGAATTTTATGGTTTCCATTGGTGCAAGCCGAATTACCTCAATGTAAGATGGGAAGCAATTCTCCATTGGTATAAAATGATTATCCATTAAGCGGAGGAATTTTTTTTAAAGCATAAAGATTACGCCCCTACTCTGCCAAGAACGGACTATCAAAGGGTCAGCTACCCAGCTAACTTTCCTATTAAATACCGTTACTGTATAGGTGGGTTTCGTTGTGAAAGGACTATTACTGGATAATTCATGGGTAGAGCCAAAGAGGATGAACTATACAAGTTACCAATAACCTGGATTAAATGAAGTGAGGGCTCCGGTGTATAGAGAAGACCTCCCCGTTTAAGAAGTTACCATAGAAACGATGGAACCCACTACACTATTTCTTTATCCATTTCTCTTTGTTATTTGCTATATTTTTGACATCTGTAAAAGAATAAAATTTCTTTCATATTTCGCATTGAAATAAAAAAATCGTGGTTAGGAAGGTTATAGTAGACAAAGCCATTGGAATTTATAGTTTATACATTGGAAAAATTCGTTTTGTTATTAATAGATTAGGAAATGTTAAAAGAATAACTGAAAGAAAACAACTCTATTAGTTATTCGCGAAAGTTTCATCTATTCAATGACTAGAATTAGACGTGGATATATAGCTCGAAGACGTAGAACAAAAATTCGTTTATTTGCGTCAAGCTTTCGAGGGGCCCATTCGAGACTTACCCGAACTATTACTCAACAGAGAATAAGAGCTTTGTTTTCAGCTCATCGGGATCGGGATATTAAAAAGAGAGAGTTTCGTCGTCTGTGGATCACTCGTATAAACGCAGTAATTCGTGAGAGTGGAGTATACTATAGTTATAGTAGATTAATCCATGATCTGTACAAGAGACAGTTGCTTCTTAATCGTAAAATACTTGCACAAATAGCCATATCAAACAGGAATTGTCTTTATATGATTTCCAATGAGATCACAAAAGAAGTAGATTAGAAAGAATCTATTGGAATATTGTAAACGCGTTTTCCCGGAGTTCATTCTCCGGGAAGGTAGAATAGAAATGATTAAGATAAAATAGGCTAAAGTAGTCAAAATGGGTGAACACACTCAATACAAAAAGCTTTCTCCAATTCTTTTTTTTTTTTTTCGTACGACACATCTGGATTCTCGGAAAAGAACCAATCTTGTCTTTGAGTTCGGATTGAAATTATGATTCAAGAATAAACCCTTTTCATTCTGGTTCTAAGACCTGTAGTTCTATCGGTTAATTCGGCTCTTTCAAATTGTTTCTCATTATTGAGAAAGGGTAACAAAGATAAAATACGGGCTTGTTTTATAGCCATAGTAATTAAACGTTGTTGTTTCAAGGTCAATCTATTCACTCGTCGCGATAAGATTTTTCCCTGTTCGCTAATAAATCGACTAATTAAACTCATATTTCTATAAGAAATTCGATCCCCCGATTGAATAGGAGGCAGACGCCTACGAAAAGATCGTTTTGATTTAAGAAAAGGTCGCTTGGATTTATCCATGGTTTGTTTTATTATTTAATTTTATTTTTTCTCTCAAAATTCTATTTATTAATTTGATAATTTGAATTCATTTTAATTCAAATAGGATTTTTTTTTTGGATTTAGATTTCTATTTTATAGATAGATATAATGCCATCCCTTGCCCTTCCTTGAAGGGGTAACATACAGGTACTCAACTCGATCTATTTCTTTATCTCTCCATGAATCGTATGCTTGGAACAATACGGACAGAATTTTCTCAACTCTAATCGATTAGGTGTATTGTGGCGGTTCTTTTGAGTAATATATCTGGAAATGCCCGTTGATACCCTATTAACGCTGTTTCGGGCACAACTGGTACATTCCAAAATCACCGTTACCCGAACATCTTTACCCTTGGCCATGAACCTCCTTTGAATTTTGGATTTACTCAACTTTTTGATTTTTGATTCAAAACGAATAAGAATAAGTAAAGGACAGAAGATTTCTAAATTTTATTTCAAATTGAAGTAGAATATTTCATTTTTGATTTAAATACCTTGGATAATATTCTTTACTTAGACCTTAAACCCGCATTTCTATTCTACTCCCATTCTTTTATTAGGAATATTTATTGAAATTGAATTTCACTCGAATTGGAACCCCAATCTCCCAGATGTTGAAGAGACTTTATTTTTTCTCTTTCCTCCCTTATTTCCTTATTTGAATTCTCAAAAAAAAAAAAGGGGGGAAAAAAGAGAAAGTAGGAGGGGGGAGTTAGTCACAGTCGCAGATATTTGATTCTATCTTTAATCTTCTTCATTCCTTACTATCCTTACTATGTTACTAACTAGAATGAAAAAAAGGGGAATGTTAACGCATCTGGAAAAAAACGATTAATCTCTATTAATAGACCCGCTAAAGCCCCAAACCATAGCGTACTTAGTACTGGTGCCACGGAGAGATATGTTTTTAAATCTCGCATTGAAAATCCTCCTTTTTTATTGTACTATTTTTTATTGTAAAAAAGAAAACATATATGATCCGATAGATAGGTCGTTAAAGACCGACTATAGTTGTACACGTAATGCCTAATTAAAATGAAATTCCTTTATTATTATTGAATTGTCCAATGATCCAGTAAAAGTCAATAAGATAGTACCTTGTCGTAAAATTAGAAAATAACTAAAAAAATCTCCCTCTTACCGAGAAACTAGAAAATACTGATTTATTCTTGTATACAAGTCTTTTACTATTATTATATGTTAACGTTAAATGGAACAAAAAAGACGAAATCAGCAAAAAAAGGTGTGGGGAAATAACGATGTGGAAACCAAGATAGAAATTCTATACAATGACACTGTGGAACAATGCAAAGGGATGTGGCGCAGTTTGGTAGCGCGTTTGTTTTGGGTACAAAATGTCACGGGTTCAAATCCTGTCATCCCTATCTATTACTGCTACTACTCAAAGGCGCAGTAACAAGGAATCGACGGAGATCAATTCAAAGTGGACAGAATCTTTCATTTTGATCATACTCTGGGGTTCGAAAAAAGACTTTGCTTTGCAGTCTCACCTATTCCGATAAAAAAGCGCTCTTAGTTCAGTTCGGTAGAACGTGGGTCTCCAAAACCCGATGTCGTAGGTTCAAATCCTACAGAGCGTGATTCTTTTTTCTTAGATAAAATTAGACTGAAAAGGATTCAGCAACTTACCCAGCAAATAGGGATTTGACCTCCTGTGGATTAAAGAGAGAAGGAGGCCAATACAAAAAAAAAAAGAAATGTTAATTAATCAAAGGTCCAACTGATCCCCGCGCCTGTATTGTAAATATGCAGTGACGAATAATCCAGCTAAAGTAATAGGAATTAGACCTAAGACAATTCCAAATAAAAAAACTTCAATCATTTCAATTTGTTTGAAAAAAAAAAAGAGGGAATATCTATACCTAAATAGTAATCCGAATTGCCATGAATCTCAATGACTAAGGGTTGAAAATTGAAACTATAAGTAACTCTCGAATACACGGAATCTCGAAGAAAGTTTTCATTTTATGAATTATTCATTTCAAAGATTTTCATTTCAAATAGGAATTTTAAATAAGTTGTATCTTGCTCAAACCAATAAACAGAGCGGAGGTTATCGTTAAAGCCACGAGTAGAAAACCAAAATAACTAGTTATAGTAAGCATAAGGGGCCTAAATGAAATCTTTTTTTTATACATATGTTTCTAAAGCACTTACCTTACTTAAGTTTCCATTTTTATAAACTAGTAGAATATGCCAAAATACCAATTGAAGCAATAAGTTCAATGGAAAGTTGGACATTCATCTATCATTATAGATGGCACTAACACAGGGAAAGTGGGAGGTATAGGAAATGAAATCGATTCATCGTCGGTAACATCTATGCATCCTGTGATTTCAATCAACCGATTCATTGAATATCATTGAGTAACTCCTAACTCATGGTTAAATCGTTGAATATGAGTAACTCGCGTCGAAACTAATAATACGAACTGGGTCTTGTAACTTCATTACAAAATGAAACACGTTTTGAATTAGTATGGAATAAAATTAGAAAAGATTTGCTATTTGGATCATTTATTCCATATTTTGTTTTTAATTCTCTCGAATCTATTGGGTATTTTAGAGCGAAGAGTAACCTTACAAAACTTTTGTTTTTACTTTCAATTTAACTCATTAGATTCAGTAATAAGTTCATTCAGATAGTATGTTAAACTTAAATGAATGAGAAGAAAAACTTAATTACATGAGAATTCAAAAAAATATTTTTGGTTTAACTAAACTTTAAACCTAGTTATTTCTTATCTTTCTTTAAATTGAAAACCAAAAACCAACAAAAAATTGCTTCTACAGCTACGAAATAAATTTTATAGACCTCGCATGTACTTCAATTAATGTGGAAATATGAGAATCTCCTGTGTTGGAAGAATTTTCTATTGAATGGGGCGGTGTTTTCCATCAAGAAAGGCGAAGCAAAACAAAAAAGAAATTTTTTAGCACTTACTTTCTATACTAATTAAAATTGCGTTGCTGTGGCAGAAGAAGGATAGCTATACTGATTCGGTATACTCGAAAGACGCCCTCGGTGCAATATTGACGATCTCACAAAATATAAGTTTCAGTTAATTTCTATTTACTGATCTCATCTTTTACGGAATCGATCCCCTTTGACTGTACAAGAATATGTGGAGCTCAGCATGTCTGGAAGCACAGGAGAACGCTCGTTTGCTGATATTATTACCAGTATTCGATACTGGGTCATTCATAGCATT